CCGTTGATCACCTATCAGCAGGGGAAGCTGCATAGGTGGCAGGAACTTACTAGGGTTTAGATACCAATTCGCAGAGCATTCGTTTACCTCTCCTTAGGGGTCGAGAGCAGCCAGCCCTAGAGGTACCACACTAACAGCGGCATTCCAACCTGATACGGATCCCTACCTCCCACAACCGACCCATCATTTCTCAAGCTGATTTTTTAGGCGGGCACAGGTGGAGACACAAGCAAAGGCAGATCCCGTTAGAACTTAATAATCCCGGAATCCCTTCCTATTATTTTAGAGACTAACGTGAACATTTACCCATAATCCATTGAAGTAGCACCAGCGGCAAAGGTACAGGTTCCTTCGGCGGCAGGAAAGGAAGTTGACTTCGTTGACCCGGATTGAAGCAAAGACGCAATACACACGGAGGTGGGAACTGAAGTATTCTATATATACATCAAGGCCGACCTACTTCTAAAAAAACGGAAGAAACAATTGACTCCATTGATGCATTAATGACCCAGTAAAAGGTAAAAGCACGAGATCGCCCATATACGAAAACAAAACCACTTTAAATAAATACAGATTGAGATTGAGAATCCGTTTCCCTTTGGACGGATCCAGTTCCCGTTCGGGAGCCAAAGCTTGACTAATAAGGACTACCCGCCTGAGTCGGCAAAAATCCTGGAATCTCCGTTTCAGTTCCGTAAAGGGGTAAATATCCGGATTCATAGCCCATTGAATACCCGGTTCCCCCAGCGGAAGGAGTATACGCACTTGATCGAGTTGTTTTTTCTATTGATTTAGTCCCATAAGTAATAGCAGGGATGGCGGCAGAGCTATAGTAAAAGAAGCCGCGGGAAGCAAAGGCACCAATAAATAGCTACATGGGTCGCATAGAAGCTTTAAGAGATAGGGGGCCATCCACCGAAGATGGCAGCGGGAAAGACGGGAGCACGAACGAGGTAACTTATGCTTTTTTTTTCATCGTCACTATCTGCTTTATAGTCGAATCTGGAGAATATGAACTCATCACATTCTTCTTTTTGGTATGTTGTTATGAGCTGCTCTGGTGCTCAATCTTGGGTCTTAGGTGTGGGTCGGATCATGATAAAGAAGGTTCGGTGGTTGTATAATTCCCAAGCGGAAAGTCGTCTACTTGCAAAGTCGATGGGGTTCCGCGCTTCGCAAAGTGTTTAATGATGCGTCTGTAATAGCCTACACATAGGTCCCAAAAAAGAACGCGCTACGCCCGGCCCCCTTTTCAGTAGATGAGATTAGGATGAAAGGGCTTGCTTTCATTAACATTTAGTGAAGGGCGAATGAGGGGCGTGTGCAATAGTTTTCTTTCTTTCTCCCGCTCGATCGCTTCAATGCCTATAATTTGAGAGATAACTGGAAAGCCTTCTCCCGAATTATAGGATGTGACACAAATAATGACTCTCTTCGCCGGGATGTCAGCAGGTTAGGCAGCTGTAAGGTTTTTTATATTCGGTGGAAGGCAAAACTCTGCCCCAACCAAGCACAAGCAGTAAGTAGGTCTCAAAGAGTGAACGATCTGATCTATGGGGTGTTAACTCTCGGAGGACGGCTAAGAATGTCCCTTAAAAGGAGCGGACCGATGGGGTCTTTTCAAGCACGAATAGAACGATCTAAAGGGGGTGTGCAACCTAGAGAGATGGCCGTATCTCTTTTCTGAATGTGGTATCGAGGTTCGGTTCATTTGGAAAAGAGGTCGGGAGACCGTGCGAATGGTTGAATTGATGACTTCGCTTCGATCTCTTCGACTGAACCTGAAGGAGACTTCGATCATTCAACTTTAGCTGAAGAAGGAATGAATCATGTCACTCGGAATTCCGGAGAGTGAATCTTCTCTTTTAGATCCTGGCCTTGGTAGAACTTGTCTTTGATTGGGATTTCGATTGAAAAGATGTTAGGCCGGTTCCTCATGTGCCTAAGAAGCCGAGGAAATCTCGATTGAAGCCAATTCGACGTTTTTCCTACTCAATCTTTTTTATAGAAAGAGCACTCGGGAGCATAAGCAAGTTCAGTGGTTTCAACCTCTGTAATCGATCGATGGGAACCTCGAAGCTGTCTGAGGCAGGAGCAACCTCATATTAGGCACTGCCGCAGCATCAACTGGTAGTTGGAAGGTGCACGATAGCGAAGATCAATCCATCTCAATCTACAAAAAAAAACATTGCCTTGGGCATGCAACCCAAAAATCTCGAAAGACAGCTCGCTTGAAGAAAACTCTTTTAGAGCCTGGTACAAGCCAAGCCCCTTCGATTCGGCAACAAGAGTCGGTTATAGAATAGTCTTTTGGTCAGCTTTCCCGTTCTTGAAGACTTTCTGGCCGGTAGGCTTTATAGCGGACCTGCCTTGCTGACAGGGAGGATATGAAATATCTCGTTGCGCTTGCCTTCACTTAGAAAGTCTACGCCTTTTGAAAACCCTATTAATTAATAATTAAGTTAAGGCATGCTCTCGAAAAAGATACCTTCCATTCTCT